AACAAAAGGTAGTTCATCATAAGTGTGATGTGTAGGAGGAGAGTTTTGTATTCATTCTAAGGAAGGTGAATACCCACTATTGTTAGCTCATCCTACAAATTTTATTTCTCTGTAGTAAGCATCATATATTATATATACAAACCATAGAACTGCTATTATAGAAATAGCTGAACCTAGAGAACTTACTATATTTCAACCTATAAAACTATCAGGGAAGTCAGAATATCTTCTAGGCATTCCTGCTAACCCTAAGAAATGTTGTGGGAAAAAAGTAGTATTAACCCCAATAAACATAAGTCAAAAATGAATTTTACCATAGACTTCATTATAACAATAACCTGTTATTTTCCCAAATCAATAATAAAATCCCCCAAAAATAGCAAAAACTGCACCAAGGGATAATACATAATGAAAATGGGCAACAACATAGTAAGTGTCATGTAAAGCAATGTCTAAGGAACCATTTGCCAAGATCACTCCAGTTAACCCACCTAATGTAAATAAGAAAACAAAACCTATTGCCCACAACATTGGTGTCTCAAGTCTAACTGTTCCTCCGTATAAGGTTGCGAGTCAACTAAATATCTTTATTCCCGTAGGTACAGCTATTATCATAGTTGCTGCTGTAAAGTAAGCTCTGGTATCAACATCCATACCAACAGTAAACATATGATGAGCCCAAACTATAAAGCCTAAAATACCTATGGCTATCATAGCATAAACCATTCCTAGGTAACCAAATATTTGTTTCTTAGATGAAAAAGTTGGTATGATTTGTGATACTATCCCGAACCCAGGTAATATTAAAATATATACTTCAGGATGTCCAAAAAATCAAAATAAATGTTGAAATAGTATAGGGTCTCCTCCTCCAGCAGGGTCAAAGAAAGAAGTATTGAAATTCCTATCTGTCAGTAACATAGTGATTGCTCCGGCTAATACAGGCAAAGATAATAAAAGTAAAATTGCTGTTACTAGAACGGATCATACGAATAAAGGAATTTTATCCATTGTCATTCCAGGTGCCCTCATATTCAAAATGGTAGTAATAAAATTTATAGCCCCCATTATTGAGGAAGCTCCTGCTAAGTGAAGACTAAATATAGCCATGTCTACAGATCCTCCTGAATGGGCTTGAATCGAGCTTAAAGGTGGATAAATGGTTCAACCAGTTCCGGCTCCTTGTTCTACTAAAGATGAGCCCAATAGTAAAAGTAAAGCGGGAGGTAAAAGTCAAAAACTAATATTATTCAATCTAGGGAAAGCCATATCGGGAGCTCCTATATATAAAGGAACTAATCAATTCCCAAAACCCCCAATTAAAACAGGCATAACGAAAAAGAAAATCATTATCAAAGCATGAGCTGTGACTACAACATTGTAAAGTTGGTCATCTCCTAACATTGTTCCTGGACCTGATAGTTCTAATCTAATAATCATACTGAAAGCAGTTCCTATCATAGCAGAAAATGCACCGAAGATGAGATATAGGGTACCTATATCTTTGTGGTTAGTTGAAAATAATCATCTTGATAAATACATGTTCATCTCTATTATATCCGAATAAAGTTTTTATTACAAGCTTTGACTATTTCATCTCTCTAGATATAATAGAGATAATGATTATAACTATAAGCAAATACATATTAAATATTTCATTAAACAAAGATGTTCCTTTAGATTGACAACTATCTTTCCAAGATAGTGCAAGTCCTATTATGGAAGAAGTTACTTTTTTACATGATCAAGTAATGTTCATTGCTCCCGTGATATCTGTTTTAATATTCTGGTTAATATTGAGGTCAGTTCTAAGTAAATATAAATATAAATTTTTAGTAGAAGGAACTTTAATAGAGATAGTTTGAACAATAATTCCCGCAATAATATTGGTTTTTATTGCTTTCCCTTCTTTAAAATTACTATACTTGATGGATGAAACTATGGAACCTACTTTAACTATTAAAGCAGTAGGTCATCAATGATATTGAAGTTATGAATATTCAGATTATGATGTTAGTGATTTAGAGTACGATTCCTACATGATTCCTACCTCAGACATAGAAGAGGGAGATAATAGGTTATTAGAAGTAGATAACCAATTAGTTTTACCTATTCAAACACACGTGAGAATTTTGGTTACTGGAGCAGATGTAATTCACTCTTTTGCTTTACCTTCTTTAGGGGTTAAATTAGATGCTGTTCCCGGGAGATTAAATCAAACTAATGTTTTCATAAAGAGATCAGGATTGTTTTATGGCCAATGTTCCGAAATTTGCGGAAGTAATCATAGCTTTATGCCAATCGCAGTAAGAGGTGTTTCTTTAAATGGTTTTATAGATTGAATCGAAACTAAAATTTCGGAAGAATAATCCAGGAGGGTTAAGTTAATGAAAACTAATTGCCTTCAAAGCTATTAATGCTGGTTCAAGTCCAACACCCTCTGATTTATATGCCTCAATTAGATGTTGTAACATTTATAAATCAATATGTTTGAGTTATAGGATCCGTTTCTAGTATTATAATAATATCTATTATAACTATTTTACCTTCGATCAAAAAATTAAACGAAATTAGACACATTACAGGTGACGAGGTAGTAAGTTTTAAGAAAAAAAGGGAGTATAGTACATTTAAAAAATTACTTAATTATTAATATATGGCTAGTTATTTTGACCAATTTACTGTAGTCAGTATTATACCTGGTTTTACTAATAGTTCACTTATGTTGCTATTAGCCATTTTCTTCATAGTTTTATTTTTTAAGGTTAATAAATTAATACCTGGTAGATGACAATTGGTAATTGAATTGTTATATGATCATTGAATAACTTTAATAAAAGATAGTTTAGGTGAAAAAGGGTCTAAATATTTTCCTTTTGTAGTTTCTCTTTTTATGTTAATTGCTTGATTAAATGTATTAGGACTTTTTCCTTACATTTTTACTGTAGGGACCCATATTATAATTACTTTTGGGTTATCTTTTTCTATTTTGTTAGTAGTAACTATATTAGGTATTAAAAACTTTAAATTAAACTTTTTTAGTATGTTAATGCCTCAGGGGGCCCCTATGGGTCTAGCTCCTTTATTAGTTTTGATAGAGACTGCAAGTTATTTATCTAGAGCAATATCCTTAGGTGTAAGGTTAGCTGCAAACTTATCGGCAGGTCATTTATTATTTGCAATACTAGCTAGTTTTGGGTATCAGATGATTGTAGGTGATTTATTATTCTTAAGCTTGTTTCCTTTAGCTATTATGGTCTTCATAACAGTTTTGGAAATAGCCGTAGCTTTAATTCAAGCTTATGTTTTTTGTTTGTTAACAACTATTTATTTAGAAGATACTTTAAAATCGCATTAAATGTCAAATACATTTCACCCTTATCATTTAGTCGATCCAAGCCCTTGGCCTTATGTCTGTTCTTGTGGAGCTTTCTTTTTAACTTTAGGAAGTGTTATTTATTTTCATTATAGTTTTATATGAATAATGTTATTAGGGTTTAGTATATTTACTATTACCTTCATAGTGTGATGCAGAGATGTAATAAGAGAAGCAACTTTTCAAGGACATCACACTGAAATTGTAAAAAGGGGTTTAAAAATAGGAATGCTTTTGTTTATAATTTCTGAAGTTTGTTTTTTTGTTTCTTTTTTTTGAGCTTTTTTTCATAGTAGTTTGGCTCCAGCTATAGAATTAGGAGCATTATGGCCTCCAATAGGTATTCAAATTTTAAATCCTTTTTCCGTTCCTTTGTTGAATACAGCTATTCTTTTAAGTTCAGGAGCTACTGTTACATGAGCACATCATGCAATAGTTAACGGTAAAAGAGAACAAGCTATTGTAGGTTTAATATTTACCGTCGTACTGGGGGTAATTTTCACAGGTCTTCAAGGTATGGAATATTATGAGGCCCCTTTTGCAATTTCTGATTCTGTTTATGGATCTACTTTTTTCATGGCTACAGGATTTCATGGGTTTCATGTTTTAGTAGGAACAACTTTCTTATTAGTTTGTTTATTAAGATTAGTTTTTCACCAATATACTAGACACCATCATTTTGGTTTTGAAGCAGCAAGTTGGTATTGACATTTCGTAGATGTTGTATGATTATTCTTGTATGTTTGTATTTATTGATGAGGATCTTAATCCTTTAAGCAAGATAAACTAAAGGAAAGTTGTCAGACTCATGATCTGAATAAGTAGGTTCAAATCCTACTCTTGCAATAAATGACTTATACTTTTTATGAGATATTATTACTATTATTTTTAGTAACATCATTAGTGATAAAAATTCCTGTTAGAGTATTAAATATTATCAGCTTCTTTTGTTTTTCGATATTAATTTTAAATCCAACTTATGGATTAATAGATATTACAACTTTTGAAGCACTAATAAAGATACTTTGTTATTTCTTAGGAGTAATTTTCGTAAACATAAATAATTCTAAATGATTGGATAATTCAAATGTATTAATTTTATGTATTACATTGGCCTCAATGGTTATTGTTTCTTGCTCTAATTTGTTGTGCTTATATTTGACTTTGGAACTTCAAAGTCTATCTGTTTTTATATTAATAGCTAGGAAAAGAGAAATAGTATCCAGAATAGAAGCTTCCTTAAAATATTTTATTTTGAGTTCAATATCTTCTGGGTTATTCTTATTAGGTTCTTCTCTTGTTTTTCTTAATGCAGGTACATATGACATTACAGTTCTTTCCTTGGACGCATATTTTATAGAAAAGTCTCTGATACTTGTATCTTTATTATTTAAATTGGCTGCAAGCCCCTTTCATTTTTGGTCCCCAGATGTTTATCAAGGATCTGATAATAAGGCTCTTTTAGTTTTAGGAACATTACCTAAAATAAGTATTTTAGGAGTGTTATTATTACTAATTCCCAACAGCAAACTATTGTTGCTAGCAACTATTTTATCCTTAATTATAGGTTGTGTAGGTGCAATAAATCAAACCAAACTTAAAAGATTAATGGCCTATAGTAGTATTGTGGGAATGGGTTTTATTTTAATGGGAGTGAGCGTATATACTTTTGAAGGATTAGAAGCTGGAATACTTTATTTACTAATCTATTTGTTAACTTTTGCAGGCATTATAATAATAGCTGATAAAACTATAGAAGAAAAATCTACAATAGTAGAATTATCAAATTTCCTTGGTTCTAATGTTGTTTTATTAGGTTCATTTAGTCTTTTAGTTCTTTCCTTAGCTGGAATTCCTCCTTTAGGGGGTTTCTTAGCTAAATGATTTATTATATCCACTGCAATCAACAATGAGTTTTTAATAACAAGTATACTTTCCATTATTTGCGCAATGGTAGCTGGAGTATATTATCTTAGATTAGTAAAAATTAGTTATTTTCAACATGATAAGTTATTTTTAGTATGAAGAAAAGTATTATTAAAAAAGTCTTTTGGTTCAGATTTTTATGGAGTGACCACAGGCATAATAGTCTATTTTGTGTTATTTTTTCTATTGTCCCCTCACATCCTTCAGGAAACTCTACATTTCGGTGTATTAAGTATATTTTAAAATGTACAGTCTCATACTTTTACTTCCTTTAATCAGCTCTTTAACATTATTATTATATGGTAGGAAACTAGGAACTGTAGGATCAAACATATTTTCTTGTGTGACTATGGGATTATGTGTTGGTCTGTCTTTCGTATTATATTATGATATAGTTCTTCACAGTTGTTCCTTACTAGTGGTTTACTGACCTTGGTTTAATTTTATTTTACTTAACTCTAATATTTCGTTCTTCATAGACTCTATATCAAGTGGTATGATTATGATTGTTAATTCAGTTTCCTTTTTAGTGCATTTATATTCTACGTCCTACATGAAAGGGGATCCTCATACGCCTAGATTTATGGGGTATTTGTCTCTTTTCACTTTTTTTATGCTTATTTTAGTGTCTTCACAAAACTATATTCAATTGTTTATAGGATGAGAAGGGGTGGGCTTGTGTTCTTACCTTTTAGTAAATTTCTGGTATAGTAGAATTCAAGCAAATAAGGCAGCTATTAAAGCTATGTTAGTAAATAGGGTTGGTGATGCAGCCTTAATACTGGGAATAATTTTTATATGGACTTACTTTGGGTCTGTAAATTTTTTGTCTGTATTACCAACACAAGAATTTAAATATTTTAATATTATACCTTGCTTATTATTAGTTGGAGCTATAGGAAAATCAGCTCAAATAGGATTACATATGTGGTTACCAGATGCTATGGAAGGACCTACTCCAGTTTCAGCACTAATTCATGCAGCAACCATGGTAACTGCGGGTGTCTATTTGATAATTAGGTCTTCCCCTTTATTTGAATCTTCTCCTTTGGCTTTAATATTAACAGTAATTGTTGGCTCGTTGACAGCTTTATTTGCTGCTTCAATAGGTTTAGCTCAAAATGACATAAAAAAAATTATAGCATATTCTACTTGTAGCCAATTGGGTTTTATGGTTTTATCTTGCGGTATTTCCTATTACTCATTAGCTTTGTTTCATTTAATAAATCATGCCTTTTTTAAAGCTTTATTATTCTTAGCTGCAGGATCGGTTATACATTCATTTTTAGATGAACAGGATATAAGAAAAATGGGTGGTATAAATATTGTTCAACCCTTATCTTATGTATTTATACTTATTGGGTCTTTATCTTTAGCAGGATTTCCTTTCCTATCTGGATATTATTCTAAAGATTTACTTCTAGAAATAACATCGAAAGAATATTATATAATATTTGGAGCATGAATGGGACTAACGGCTACTTTACTTACAGCTTTTTACTCGTTTAAACTTATTACTAGAAGTTTTTTATCTTTCCAAAACTCCCCTAAGATATACTGAAAATTTTCTCATGAAAATGATTGGTTTCTATTAATTCCTTTAATAATTCTTTCTATAGGAAGTATTTTTTCTGGGTTTATATTGTATTATTCCACTGTTAATAATATTATTCATCCAACATTATTTGTAATAAACAAACTGTTACCTTTAATTCTATCTGTTACAGGTATTGTTATGGGTATAAGTCTTTATCAAATCACTAAAAAGTTTTGAACAGTCTTCTTAAACTCTAACCTCAAAAAAATCTATCAATTTTTATCAAGTGCATGGGATTTTGATAAAATAGTTTCACATATAGTAGTTATTCCTATTTGAAAATTTGGGTACAATGTTACTTTTAAAACATTTGATGCAGGGATTTTAGAGAAATTAGGACCTTGGGGTTCTTCAAAAACATTTATAAAGTTATCAAAAAACATTTCTTTGGTTCAATCAGGGTATTTATTTAATTATGCAATGTTGATATTATTGTTTTGTTCTCTGTTTATTATTTTCAATTAAACCCTTTGACTTTGGGGGTTTTTAAATGCTTATACCTTTTTAATACATGCTAGTAAAATGCGCACAGGTGAGTAAATCTGCCTAACAGATAGCTACCAGGAATATGGATCAATTAATTGATCAATTCCTATGACGGTAAGATTATTCCACATTTTTACTGAAACAAGGAAAAATGATTTGCAGCAGTATAGAATATTGTACAATTAACTTATGTTAGATACAGAAAGGTATTTAGAACTGTCTAATCAAGTGCCAGCAGACGCGGTTACACCTGAGGTTCTAGTTTTATAAATAAAAAAGGCTTAAAGAATGTGTAAAAAAAGTAAACGAAAAAGGAAGAATTAATATTTAGAGATTAAATTCAACAAGATAATTTAGAATTTCACATAAACCTTTTCATTTTTGGAAACATTAAATAGTAGAAAGCCAATGGGATTAGATACCCCAGTAACCTACTACCTAAATATAGAATAGCTTATAAAAAGCGTAATTTCGCCTGAGTATTATAATCAACTGATCTAAATTCAAAAAGTTTGGCTGTTCATTTTCCAATTAGAGGATTGTGTCACTTAATTTGATAATCCGCAAAAAACCTTACCTTATTTTGATTTTTCAGGTGTTGCATGGCCGTCTTCAGTTTGTATATATTATATAACAGACCCAACCTTTATAGCTGAAGTCAGGTATTATGACCCTAATAATAAGGGGGAAGATGCAATACATTTTCAAATAAAAATAAAAATTTGAAGCCAATTAAATTTGAAAATTTTATGAAGTAGAATTTAACAGTAATCAAAGACCATAAGGCTTTGGTGAATAGGTTCAAATGTTAGCACAAATTGCCCGTCACCTTTTATAACTAATATTAATTAATAGAAATAAAAGCAAGTCGTAACATAGTGAGGGAAAGGGAACTTTTCCTTGAATTTATATTTTAGATGATTTCCCCTATTTTTATAACTTTAACCATTATATCAGGTATGATGGTAATAACTGCCATACACCCAGTTCATTCAATAATTTGATTAGTGTTAGCGTTTGTGAACTCAGCTTTACTATTCGTTCAATTAGAGGCAGATTTTATAGCTTTAGCAACACTAATTATTTATGTAGGAGCAATTGCTATTTTATTCATATTTGTTTTGATGATGCTTAATTTATCAGCTTATGATTTAGAAAATGAAATTTCTTCTATTCTTCCTATTAGTGTAGTAAGTGCTTTAGGAATTATTACAATTATTATTTCTAATAATTTTACTAATATGGACACTTCTTACCAAGAAATATTCTCTTTAAAGGAATTCTCCACAATGCAATCAATAGGTTCTCAATTGTATAACCAATTTGGAGAGTACTTAATCATTGCAAGCATAATTCTTTTAGTAGCAATGGTTGGAGCAATTTTATTAACTTTAAACCCTTCTTACCACTCTAAAAAACAAAATAATTTTATTCAAATAGTACGTGATAACCATAACTTTTAGTAAAATATTAATTATTATAACCATAAGCTTAGGATTATCTACCGTTATAGCCTTAGCTTCTTATTTATTAGGAGAAACTTCACCTGATAAAGAAAAAGTTTCAGTTTATGAGTGTGGTTTTACCCCTTATGATAACCCAGGAAACCCAATTTCTGTAAGGTTCTTCTTAATAGGGATACTATTTCTAGTTTTTGATTTAGAAATATCTCTCTTGTTCCCCTGATCTATTACTTCTTACGCCACATCTCTTTGGGGAGTTTGAATAATATTTAGTTTTTTATTAATTCTTACTTGAGGTTTAATATATGAATGAATTCAAGGAGGCTTAGAATGGGAATAAAATTACTTAGCATCTGTTCATTTACTTTATTTTTATTAGGTGTGCTGGGCATATCTATAAATAGATCAAACTTAATTTTATTGTTAATGTCTATTGAATTAATGTTATTATCTACTTCTATTTTATTTGTAATAGGTTCTTCTTTTCATAACCTGTTGAATGGTCAAATATTCACTTTATTTATATTCACAGTTGCCGCAGCAGAATCAGCTATAGGTTTAGCAATAATAGTTTCTTATTTTAGGTTAAGAGGAAAAATATCCATAAAACTACTTAATACTCTAAAAGGATAATGAAAGAACTTATATTCAATCTTACAAAAATACTATTAATAATAGTTCCTGTGTTAATATCAGTCGCCTACCTAACTCTCGCAGAAAGGAAAGTTTTGGGTTATATGCAAGCAAGAAAAGGCCCTAATATAGTTGGAATATATGGTTTACTACAACCTTTGGCTGATGGAGTAAAATTATTTACTAAAGAAATGACTATTCCTAACCATTCTAATATAGTTATTTATTTTATTTCTCCCATTCTTTTCCTTACTTTGGCTTTGGTTTTATGGGGAGTTTTACCTTATTCTACTAATGCTTCTTTTAGTGAAATAGAATTAGGGTTACTATTCATATTAGCAGTCTCATCTGTTAGTGTTTATGCGGTATTAATGTCTGGCTGATCTAGTACATCTAAATATGCTTATTTAGGTGCCTTAAGAGCAGCCGCTCAAATGATAAGTTATGAGGTATCAATGGGCTTAATAGTAATATCCGTTATTTTATGTGTAGGTTCTTTAAATTTGTCTACAATCTCTTGATTTCAAATTAATTCAACTTTTTTGTTACTACCTTTATTACCAGCAGCAATAATGTTTTTAGTTTCTTTGGTTGCTGAAACAAATAGAGCACCCTTTGATTTGACCGAAGGAGAATCTGAACTAGTTTCTGGTTACAATGTAGAGTACTCTTCAATGTCTTTTGCTCTTTTATTTCTTGCAGAGTATGCAAATATAATATTTATGTCTGCTTTATTTTCATTAATGTTTTTAGGAGGGTGGGATGGCCCTATAATTAGCTCAGTGATTTGATTAGGAATTAAAACAGCTTTTGTTGCCATGTTTTTTATTTGGATAAGAGCTTCCTTCCCTAGAATTAGATATGATCAATTAATGATGTTATTATGAAAATCTTATTTACCTTTAAGCCTAGGTTTCTTAATAACCACTGCTAGCCTATTGTGATGCCTTAATGGTTTACCTAATCTATAATGATAGTGTTAATTGCAATAACTTTAATAATCGCAATAGTTACTATACTGCTAATTAACCCTCAATCTACAAAACTTATTAAAAATATTGGACTTTTATCTTCCTTTGTTGTTTTGTGGTTATCTATAGCACTATGGTCTTTTTATACTTATGATACACTTTTCCATTTCAATACTTCTAAGTTCTGAACAACCCTGCTGTCTAATTCAGTCCAATGGGGGCCTCTACATTTTGCTATTGATCAAATTTCTTTGCCTTTTATATTACTAACCGGCCTATTAACACCTATATGTATATTGATAAGTTGAACCTCTATTAAATTTTTGGTTAAAGAATTCATACTTCTATTACTAGTAATTCACTTACTATTAATAGGGGTTTTTGCTTCCTTAAATATACTATTATTTTATATATCTTTTGAAGGTATACTTATACCTATGTTTCTTATTATAGGAATATGGGGATCTAGGAAGGAAAAAGAAAGAGCTGCTTTCTATTTTTTCTTTTTCACTTTAGTTGGTTCTTTATTTATGTTACTTGGTATTTTCACTCTTTATAAATATTTTGGAACCTTAGATTATCAAACTCTAATTTTGTCGAATATTCCTGTTAATATCCAATATTGAATATTTGCCAGCTTTTTTTTAAGTTTGGCTGTTAAAGTACCAAAATTACCCGTACATATTTGACTACCCCAAGCTCATGTTGAAGCCCCTGTAGCAGGATCTGTTTTGTTAGCAGGAGTATTATTAAAATTAGGAGGCTACGGTTTAATACGGTTTTCTTGACCTTTATTACCACAAGCCTCAGAGTTTTTCTCTCCTCTAATAATTTTATTAGGGTCATTAGCAGTAGTGTATGCAAGTTTATCTACCTGTAGACAAACTGACTCAAAAAAATTAGTAGCATATTCTTCAGTCGCCCATATGGGGTTGGTGACAGTAGCATTGTTTTCTAAAACACCTGAAGGAGTGGTGGCAGCAATTATATTAATGGTGGCTCACGGTTTTGTAAGCTCAGGGCTATTTATTGTAGTTACAAATTTATATGAAAGATTACACACTAGGGTATTTAGATACTATAGAGGAGTAGTTTATTTAATGCCACTATTTACCACTTTATTTTTCCTATTAATATTAGGTAATATAGCATTTCCCATATCATTAAACTTTATAGGTGAATTCATATCTATACTATCTGCCTTTCAATATAGCATAATAGCAATTCTATGTCCATTATTAGGAATGGTTTTATCTGCAGCTTATAGTCTGGTTTTTTTTAATAAAATTTCTTTTGGGACACCTTCGAAACACACTTATTATATTAGAGATATAAATAGGAGAGAATTACATTCACCATTGATTCTTCTATTTCTAACAATAGTATTAGGTTTATCTCCGACTTCTATTGGTTTAGCTCTAAGCCTCCCTTATTTCTAAATTATGAGAATAAGAAAGTATAATCCTCTTGCAACAATCATTAATGACATTTTAGTAGATTTACCTTCCCCATCAAACATAAGCTACCTATGAAACTTCGGTTCTCTATTAGGGTTATGTTTAGTTATACAAATACTAACGGGAATATTTTTATCTATGCACTATTGCGCTGATACCAGTATAGCTTTTTCTTCTGTTGCACATATTATGCGAGATGTTAATTACGGTTTTATTTTAAAATATGCCCATGCCAATGGAGCATCTTTATTTTTCTTATGTGTGTATATGCATATAGGAAGAGGCCTTTATTACGGTAGCTTTATGAAAAAGGAACTTTGATTTTCAGGGGTTACCATCTATTTATTAATGATGGGAACAGCATTTATAGGATATGTACTTCCATGAGGGCAAATGTCCTTTTGGGGAGCTACTGTGATAACAAACCTAGTTTCTGCAATCCCCTACATAGGTAACGATATAGTTCAATGATTATGGGGAGGATTTAGTGTATCTAATTCCACTTTAAATAGATTTTTTAGTCTACACTATTTGCTTCCTTTCCTGCTTGCAGGATTAGGCGCTGCCCATCTAATTTTATTACATGCCCATGGATCTTCTAATCCTATAGGAGTAAAATCAGATGTAGATAAAATCCCTTTCCATTCATACTTTTCATTCAAGGATATTTATGGTATATTACTTTTAACAATATTATTAATAGTACTTATATTTTTTGTACCTAACATACTTGGCGACACAGAAAACTATATACAAGCAAACCCTTTGGTAACACCAGTTCATATACAACCAGAATGGTATTTTTTATTTGCTTATGCTATTTTAAGGTCTATTCCCGATAAATTAGGGGGAGTAGTAGCTATGTTAGCAAGTATTTTAGTGTTATATGCTTTACCTTTCTTGAACATAGGTTTACAAAGAACTAACTCCTTTAGACCTTTTTCAAAATTATTTTATTGAATTTTTATAGGTAATTTCATACTATTAACTTGAATAGGATCTCAACCAGTTGAAGACCCCTATATATTAATAGGTCAAATTTCTACAGTGATATATTTTTCTTACTTTATAGCTTTGATTCCTATTGCAAGTTGAGTAGATAATAGAACTCTGTTCAAATCATAGAGTTAAATATAATTAATACAATTATAAACGCAGGTCCCTCAACCTTCCAGTATCCTCAAAATATATAATTATATAATCGCAATTTGCCTTGCACAACAGCATTTATACAATTATATAAATTGGCATTTTTGACCCTGGTCATTTTAGTTTCTTATTCATATTTAATACACCTTTTCTGCAAAAAACGTTATACTAAAAACTCTTAATATATAATTTTATGTGCACCAATTGGAAGTTTCTCCTAAAACGATACACGCTTTTCTTGCTTATGTACACATTTTATGTACGTTTTAAGCATTTTTTTCGTTTTTCCTTTATATATATATATATGTAAATAAATATATACACACCCCCCCATACCATATACACAACAATATAAGCAACAATAAC